CATCTACCATTATACCCACAATGATTGGCCATACAATCGCTATTCATAATGGAAAGGAACATTTACCTATTTATATAACAGATCGTATGGTAGGTCACAAATTGGGAGAATTCGCGCCTACTCTGACTTTCGCGAGACATGCAAGAAACGATAATAAATCTCGTCGTTAAGTTAATTGGAATTGAAATTAACTTCATTGGAATTCAGAATAGAAAAATTGAGAAAAAAAAAATAGATGTGAATCAAACAAAGGCAGGGGATAACCTTATTTATGACAAATTTCAAAAAGGTAGGGAATAACCCTATGATAAAGAACTCAAGTTCAGATAAAGAAGTCAAAGTTTTAGCTCAACATATATGTATGTCTGTTTTAAAAGCACGAAGAGTAATTGATCAGATTCGCGGGCGTTCCTATGAGGAAACACTTATGATACTGGAACTCATGCCTTATCGAGCATCTTATCCCATTCTCAAATTGGTTTATTCTGCAGCAGCAAATGCTAATCATAATATGGGTTTGAACGAAGCTGATTCATTCATTAGTAAAGCCGAAGCCAATAGGAGTACTATTGTGAAAAAGTTAAGACCCCGGGCTCGAGGACGTAGTTATCTGATAAAAAGACCGACATGTCATATAACAATTGTATTAAAAGATAAATCTAAATCATTTTTAGATCAATCTAAGATTTAGATTCATATAAAAAAAAAATATATAATAGAAAAATATGGGACAAAAAATAAATCCACTTGGTTTCAGACTTGGTACAACTCAAAGTCATCATTCCTTTTGGTTCGCACAACCAAAAAATTATTCCGCGGGTCTACAGGAAGATGAAAAAATACGGAATTGTATCAAGAACTATGTACAAAAAAATAGGAAAATATCCTCAGGTTTCGAAGGAATTGCACGTATAACAATTCAAAAAAAAATCGATTTGATCCAAGTCATAATCTATATTGGATTCCCAAATTTATTAATAGAGGGGCAAACACGAGGAATCGAAGAATTACAGATGAATGTACAAAAGGAGTTTTATTCTGTAAACCGGAGACTCAACATTGCTATCACAAGAGTTGAAAAACCTTATGGACAACCTAATATTCTTGCAGAATATATAGCTTTACAATTAAAAAATAGAGTTTCGTTTCGAAAAGCAATGAAAAAAGCTATTGAATTAACTGAACAAACGGATACAAAAGGAATTCAAGTGCAAATAGCAGGCCGTCTCGACGGAAAAGAAATTGCACGTGTCGAATGGATCAGAGAGGGTAGAGTTCCCCTACAAACAATTCGCGCTAAAATTGATCATTGTTCCTATACAATTCGAACTATTTATGGAGTATTAGGTATCAAAATTTGGATATTTGTAAACGAGGAATAATCGACCTTGTCTTCCCATTCTGTCCAGTGATAAAACAAAAAATGACAAACTCTTTCATTCGTTTTCCGTTAAAAAAAAAAAATGAACAATTATAATTCTATAAGGTTAAATAAAAATTCGATTGATCATTTGGTATAATTGCTATGCTTAGTGTGTGACTCGTTAGTTTTTTTTTTTATAGTTTCAAGTTGGGATTCAAAAAAAAAAAAATAGACTGACCCCCGCTATAAACTTTGTAATTATATAAAATAAACTAATAACCAACTTATTGCTTCGTATTGTCGAGATCCCAAGAAACAGTCACTATATGAATGAGTGAATCTATCATATGGTTGTAGCAACTGAAATTCTTTCAAGAAAAACTAAATCGGATTATGGGTTGTAAAGCAAAAAAAAAAAAAAATAAAGGGATGTGGATAAATGGAAGGATGATAGAAAGAAAGAACAAAAATATCAATGATATATGATTCCAATATGTATGGTCTATGAATCACGTCATAAAAGGCAGTGTAGTGTGATAAAGCATCAATACTGATAATCAATACTGATAAGATAATTAGAAATATAAGAATTTGTAAATGAAATAATATTAAATATTATAAAATAATAAAGAGCCTTCGGGGTAATAAAAACTGAGGAAATTGACTCGGGAACGAATTTTGTTGGAAGCTCCATTGCAAAGTTCAGACCTAACCATTAATGGAGAAGCTATGGGAACGACGGAACCTGTGACTGCATAGGATTCTATTGAAAACGAATCCTAATAATTCATTGGGTGGGATGGCGGAACGGACCAAGAAAAAATTGATTTATTCTGAGAGGTCATGAATTGAACCTACGAATGAAACAGGAAAGAGTAAATATTCGCTCGCGAAACCTCTATTTATTGGATTACAATCTTTTGTCGTAATTCGATAGAGGGCAAAAAAAAAAGGAAAGGATTCGTTATGTTATAAAAATAAAAAAGAGAAACATTACATTATCTATAAAGATACATAAATGTACACACACGTCTAGCTGTATTGTATATCTTGTATCTACATCTTCCTTCCTATGTAAGAAATTAAATATCAATAAAAGCCATTACTTGGTGTATTATCTATTAATGTGTACCTATTAATGTGTATCTATTAATGTGTATCTATAATATTATTGAATTTGAATCCTTTCATTCGCGAGGAGCTGGATGAGAAGAAACTCTCATGTCCGGTTCTGCAGTAGAGATGGAATTAAGAAACAACCATCGACTATAACCCCAAAAGAACCAGATTTCGTAAACAACATAGAGGAAGAATGAAAGGAATATCTTGTCGAGGCAATCATATTTGTTTCGGCGGATACGCTCTTCAGGCACTTGAACCTGCTTGGATTACAGCTAGACAAATAGAAGCAGGGCGAAGAGCAATGACACGATATGCACGTCGTGGTGGAAAAATATGGGTACGTATATTTCCCGACAAACCTGTTACAGTAAGACCCGCGGAAACACGTATGGGTTCGGGGAAGGGATCCCCTGAATATTGGGTATCCGTTGTTAAACGGGGTCGAATACTTTATGAAATGGGTGGAGTATCAGAAACTGTAGCTAGAGCAGCTATCTCAATAGCTGCGCGCAAAATGCCTATACGAACTCAATTTCTTATTTCAGGATAGAGATGTAGAACTAAACAAAAAGGGGTATTGGGGATGAAAAAACAACCGCAGGTTTATTTATTTCTGGACGGACAATATTTCTTTTTTTTTCTTTCATACTTTTGCATTGAAATAACAGATTGAAATAAAAATGATATGATTCAACCTCAGACCCTTTTGAATGTAGCGGATAACAGCGGAGCTCGAAAATTGATGTGTATTCGAATCATAGGAGCTGGTAATCACCGATATGCTCATATTGGTGATGTTATTGTTGCTGTAATCAAAGAAGCAGTTCCCAATATGCCTCTAGAAAGATCAGAAGTAATTAGAGCTGTAATTGTACGTACATGTAAAGAACTCAAACGTGAAAACGGTATGATAATACGATATGACGACAATGCTGCAGTTGTCATTGATCAAGAAGGAAATCCAAAAGGAACTCGAGTTTTTGGTGCGATCGCTCGAGAATTGAGACAGTTGAATTTTACTAAAATAGTTTCATTAGCTCCCGAAGTATTATAAATAGTAGTAGATGAGACTATGATATAGTAGGGTATCTGAAATAGATCAAATAGATCAAATTAGTAGATTGTGTCTCACGTATATACTTTATAATAAAAAAAAGAAAAAAAAAAAAGGAAACATGTTGATTATATCAAAATTAGGAGGAACCTAGAATTCTAGTTCGTCATGGGTAGGGACACTATTGCCGATCTAATAACTTCTATAAGAAATGCTGACATGGATAAAAAAGGAAGGGTTCGAATAGCATCTACAAATATCACCGAAAACATTGTTAAAATACTTCTACGAGAAGGTTTTATTGAAAACGTTCGGAAACATCAGGAGAGTAACAAATATTTCTTGGTTTCAACTCTGCGACATAGAAAAACCAGAAAGGGAATATATAAAACTAGAACCATTTTAAAGCGTATCAGCCGACCCGGCTTACGAATTTATTCCAACTATCAACGAATTCCTAAGATTTTAGGTGGAATGGGAATTGTAATTCTTTCTACTTCTCGAGGTATAATAACAGATCGAGAAGCTCGACTAGAAAGAATTGGAGGAGAAATTTTGTGTTATATATGGTAATCTTACACCTCTGGTATCCGAATTTGATCTCTAACTTCCTATTTGTAAAATAGAGAGGAAAAGTGAGTTATATAACTCTTCCTCCATTAGTTGATACTTCAAGGAGGTTACCTGGAATGAAAGAACAAAAATTGATTCATGAGGGTTTAATTACTGAATCACTTCCCAACGGTATGTTCCGGGTCCGTTTAGATAATGAAGATCTAATTCTAGGATATGTTTCGGGGAGGATCCGGCGCAGTTTTATACGGATACTACCGGGAGATAGAGTCAAAATTGAAGTAAGTCGTTATGATTCAAACAGGGGACGTATAATTTATCGACTTCGCAACAAAGATTCGAACGATTAGGTTATTTTTTTAACCATGGGTATACAATTCGAAGTTCAAAAAAAAAACATTCAAGAGACTTATTCTCTTCCAAGAAGTGGATTCAGAATTAAGGTAAGGAATAAAAAATATGAAAATAAGGGCTTCTGTTCGTAAAATTTGTGAAAAATGTCGACTGATTCGCAGGCGTGGACGAATTATAGTGATTTGTTCCAATCCGAAACATAAACAGCGACAAGGGTAATCTTTCTAAAAAAGAACTTGACTTTCAAAAATTCGAAAATTAAGTACAGGTACTATACGTAAAAACAAGGTAAAGGATCCGTTTTAACATGAAATGGATATCTCCGTATCTTTTCTTTTTGTATATTTCTGACTCATAAATATGAGATGATAAAATATGACAAAAGCTATACCAAGAATTGGTTCACGTAGGAATGGGCGTATTGGTTCACGTAAGAATGGACGTAGAATACCAAAAGGCGTTATTCATGTTCAAGCGAGTTTCAACAATACCATTATAACTGTTACAGATGTACGAGGTCGGGTAGTTTCTTGG